ATGAGATGCTCTTTATTTTGACTTGCCCAAACTAACGAAGTTCTCAGGGGCCTATTTTCTCTAGACACCAACAAAGAATCATACAATCATTCGAAGCATATATCATGATCTAGACTAGTAACGAATCTACTATGTCTACCAATCCATATCTATGAATTTAGACTCGTATCCATTACATTATTAGCCAGATCAGATGCCAGGAACCAGGTTTGAACTGGTGACACGAGGATTTTCAGTCCTCTGCTCTACCAACTGAGCTATCCCGACTTTTACTGATGCAGCATCCCCATACTTTTTCAAAGACTTGTTGGGTATATGTGACTAAGGATATCATTAAAAAGTCTTATCCAAACCCTGTAATTTCTTGGTCTTGGCTTGGCCAAATGAAAATTTTGGAAGTTTAACTACAAATAATTATGTTAACTGTGAATGATTCAAATGGGTATTCCGTGCTCATAGATGTTGATTTGCATATATCAAGATCATATCTCTAGATCAAAAGACTTGTGATAAGAGAGAAACTTTTCCGGAGCAATCTGATCCGTTTGTGAAAAGGTCGAATGGCTGAGACACATAACTAATCAGGAACCACGAAAAGAAAAAAGTTCGAAAAGGTAGGTAGGGAGTAGATGGAACCCTTTATTGGGGATAGAGGGACTTGAACCCTCACGATTTTAAAGATCGACGGATTTTCCTCTTACTATAAATTTCATTTTTGTCGATATTGATAGTGACATGTATAATGGGACTCTATCTTTATTCTCGTCCAACTAGTTAGTTCTTTTAAAAATTGACCAGGTTAGAGAATAACTGATTTGATCAATGAATATTGAGTCTTCTATTCAATTCTGACTTCAACTTGGAATCCATTCCCAAAAATTCTTCTACTTTTGTTTTACATATAACATAAAAAAGAAAGGTTTGGGTTGCCTCTTTCCTATTTTATTACGTATTTGTACGTACGTATATGGGTTTATCCTTTCGAGAATTCAAATAGAAGGATTCCTCGATCAATGCAGTCAACTCTATTCGTTAGAACAGCTTCCATTGAGTCTCTGCACCTATCCCTATTCTTGCTTTCTTAAACCCCCCCTTTTTTTCTGAAAGCGGGATTTGGCTCAGGATTGCCCATTTTTAATTCCAGGGTTTCTCTGAATTTGAAAGTTCTCACTTAGTATGTTTCCCTACCAAGGCTCAATCCAATCAAGTCCGTAGCGTCTACCAATTTCGCCATATCCCCCTTTTTCTTTTGTTTTGAGGATGGGATCTCGTTGGGATGTCACCCCCCCCCCTTTTTTCCTTTCGTTTATTTATTATGGAACCATTTCCATTGAATTTCATTCTTTCCTATACTTCGATTATATCTATTTTCGAATCGATATATATTGTGTCTCTGTCTCCTCCTATTTTTTCGATTTTCCTTCATATATCGTAGTACCTGCGTTTGTATTGAATCCAATACAAAATGTATTGTATCATTAATGGATCCGCAATTCAATATGGATGGATATAGACCACACATATATGCCTCTCTTACTCTAAGTAAAACTTCGAGATTTGGAATACTCAAAGGGTCACTTCTTTTTTTTGCCTTAATTTCCTACGTTTCCGAATGAAACTGGAGGAATGTATCATTCGAACTATATATATATTATCTGTATTTTCTCCTTATCTTTTCCTTAGGGCCGCCTTTGTCCGTCTAATTCGAATAGAGTTATTCGACTCGAAGTTAAGTACGTACTTGAAAATAAAAGAAAATCGATATTCGAAATTTGAATCCATTCAAATGACTATTATACACCAATCCATTAGACAAATTACTACATACATTACTATAAAAATAGAAAAAAGAATTCGAATAGATCATAATATAATAACGAATTCTTTATCTTTACTTTATTTTCGAATAAAAAGGGAAGTTTCGAGAAAACTTCGATCCTATAATATAATTAGACTATTAGAGAATAATAGAGTAATCGAATTCTATACTAATTGTTATATAATGCATTTATTCCCTATTAATTAGATTAATTAGATTAATTCGATTCGAATAAAAAACGAAAAGTAGAGTTCCTTCATCATATCATTATGAATTAATATCGAATAGCTAAGATTCCTGTAGTTTACTAAAATCCTATGCACAGCACAATGAAATTTATTTGAGGTGAGCCCACTTAGCTCAGAGGTTAGAGCATCGCATTTGTAATGCGATGGTCATCGGTTCGATTCCGATAGTCGGCTTTTATCTCTCTCTTCTTTTTGTTGTTTTACATGACATAAAATTTCTCTTTGCAATCAAGAAATTTGGAAAATACTTTGTACCTCCCTTTCCAAGGATCACTGATTATGGTGTAAGAGATGTAAGAACTCCCAACTAGGAATAAAAAATGGGTTGTAGCAATCTGATCTCTGACTAACTTAACTTCAGATCTATATATACAAAAGAGTCGGGTATGGATAGAATTCATCCCATTCTTCTTTGTAATACAGTACTTCCGCG